CTAGTCATAATATGGGTTTGAATGAAGCTGATTTAGTGATTAGTAAAGCTGAAGTCAATCGAGATGCTATTGTTAAAAAGTTAAGACCCAGGGCTAGAGGACGTAGTTCTCTAAGAAAAAGAACCACTTGTCAAATAAAGATTGTTTTAAAAGAAAAATCCGACCAGAAAATTTCGATTTAATATTTCTAAAAATATAAAAATATGGGACAAAAAATAAATCCACTTGGTTTCAGACTTGGAACAACTCAAAGTCATCATTCTTTTTGGTTCGCACAACCAAAGAATTTTTCCCTAGGTATACAAGAAGATGAAAAAATACGCAATTGTATTAAAAACTATGTACAAAAAAATAAGCGAGTATCCTCGGGTTTAGAGGGAATTGCTCATATAGGGATTCAAAAAAGAATAGATTTGATTCAAGTCATAATCTATATTGGATTTCCCAATTTATTAATCGAAGGGCGAACGCAGGGAGTTGAAGAATTACAGATGAATGTGCAAAAAGAGTTGAATTCTGTAAACCGGAGACTCTACATTACTATAATAAGGATTGAAAAGCCTTATGGACAGCCTAATATTCTTGCAGAATATATAGCTTTACAATTAAAAAATCGAGTTTCGTTTCGAAAGGCAATCAAAAAAGCTATTGAATTAACTGAACAAACAGATACAAAAGGAATTCAAGTGCAAATTGCAGGACGTATCGACGGAAAAGAGATTGCACGTGTCGAATGGATCAGAGAAGGCAGGGTTCCTTTACAAACAATTAACGCTAAAATTGATCACTGTTCCCATACAATTAGAACTATATATGGAGTCTTAGGCATCAAAATTTGGATATTTGTAAACCAAGCAGAAAAATAATGGAACTTTCTTTGTCTCGTTACTCACTATTCTGTTCAGTGATATCAAAAAAATTGATCAATTCTTTTCTTATTTTGATTTTTTTTTACAAAGTTACAAAGAAAAAAGAACAATTCTAATTCTATAAGGTTCAATAAAAATTTATCCTTTATTTTGATTTCGTATTATTGCTATGCTTAGTGTGTGACTCGTTAGTTTTGTTCTTTAGAATTTAGAATTTCGATGGAAAAAAAAAATATGTTGATAACACCATAAACTAAGTAGGCTAAAGAAACGAAAAACTAATAACCAACTTATTGCTTCGTATTGTAAGAATCCCCCAAAAAAAGTAATTATATGGCTGAATCGATCATATCATATAGTTGTAGCAACTTAAATTCTTTTCATAAAAAAGAAATCGGATTATGAATTTTTAAACAAAAAAAAGGGATGTAGAAAAATGGAAAGATGATAGAAAGAGAGAATAAGGATATCAATGATATATGATTCCAATTATGATTATGTATGGTTTTTGAAATAGAACCCCCAAAAAAGGCAGTGTGATAAAGCATCAACATCAATATATAAATATATCAATAGAAAAAAAAAATACAATTACGATTTACAATATATATAAAATAGAACAATAAAATAAAAATAAATTCAAATAAATAATAAAATAATTATAAATAACATATAAATAACAGAAAAGAATCGAATAACTATAGATTATTATCTACTATTCAAATACATAAATAAATCCAATTCAAAAGAAATATAGAAAAATATAGAAATGCTCAATAAATAATTGAGAAGAAATGAATAATCAAATTGAGCTTCGGGTTAAGCAAAACTGAGGAGATTGACTCGGATACAAATAACCAATTTTGTTGAGAGCTCCATTGCAAAGTTCAAACCTAAGCAGTAATGGAGAAGCTATGGGGACGATGGAACCTGTGACTACATAGGATTTTATTGAAAACGAATAAATCCTGATTCATTGGGTAGGATGGCGGAATGAACCAATAAAAAATATATTTCCTATTAATGGTCATTGATTGACCTAAGGAAAGGAGGAAAGAGTCAATATTCGCTCGCGAACCTTTTCTTTATTCTATTTCTTTTTTTTTTATTTTATTTTATTTATTTATTTATTTGGATTCTCTTTCTATAGAAAGAGAATCCAAATAAAATTTCAATATTTTAAATACAGGTTTATATTTATATGCATGTGTATATATAAATCATTTCATTCGCGAGGAGCTGGATGAGAAGAAACTCTCATGTCCGGTTCTGCAGTAGAGATGGAATTCAGAAACAACCATCAACTATAACCCCAAAAGAACCAGATTTCGTAAACAACATAGAGGTAGAATGAAGGGAACATCTTGCCGAGGCAATAAGATTTGTTTCGGCAGATACGCTCTTCAGGCACTTGAACCTGCTTGGATCACAGCTAGACAAATAGAAGCAGGTCGAAGAGCAATGACACGATATGCGCGTCGTGGTGGAAAGATATGGGTACGTATCTTTCCCGACAAACCTGTTACAGTAAGACCTACGGAAACACGTATGGGTTCGGGTAAAGGATCCCCCGAATATTGGGTATCTGTTGTTAAACCGGGCCGAATACTTTATGAAATGAATGGAGTATCAGAAACGGTAGCCAAAGCAGCTATGGAAATAACTGCATGCAAAATGCCTATACGAACTCAATTTTTTAGAATTTAGAATAAAGAAACAAGGAGTAAAGAAGACAGGGTAGGGTAAAAAAATAACCACGGATTTCTTTCTTTCTGGACAGACAATATTTCTTTTTTACCTTATCCCCTTGTATTAACATAAAAGATTCAAATCAAAATGATATGATTCAACCTCAAACCCTTTTGAATGTAGCGGACAACAGCGGAGCTCGAGAATTAATGTGTATTCGAATCATAGGAACTGGTAATCACAGATATGCTAATATTGGCGATGTTATTGTTGCTGTAATCAAAGAAGCAATGCCCAACATGCCTCTAGAAAGATCAGAAGTAATTAGAGCTGTGATTGTACGCACGTGCCAAGAATTAAAACGTGAAAACGGCATGATAATACGATATGATGACAATGCAGCGGTTATCATTGATCAAGAAGGAAATCCAAAAGGAACTCGAATTTTTGGTGCGATTACTCGGGAATTGAGACAGTTGAATTTTACTAAAATAGTTTCACTAGCACCCGAAGTCTTGTAAAGACTTATGGTATGCAAAATAAGACTAGTACTAGTCTTTTACTATTAGATTTATCTATTTTTGTATCTATAATATATATCTAGCATATACTAGATATATATTAATCTAAGAATTCCTATAGGATACATATATTCTTATTTATTATTAATTAGTTTTAATTAGTTGTCATTAATTATTAACTATTAGTCGATATTTAGAATATGAATTAGAATAGTAGGATTCTATTAGAATTATAGAATGATGAGAAATTCGAATATTTGAGTATCTGAAGATTAATAGATTGTGTCTCATGCATATAGTTTTAATTCCTAATTATGAATTAGAATATTAGAATCTATAAGAATTTATGAATTACAAAAAAAAAAATTGAAATAAAAGAAAACAAAAAAGAAGCATGTTGATTATATTCAAATGAGGAGGCGTCAATAACTAGAGTTCGCCATGGGTAGGGACATTATTGCCAATATACTAACTTCTATAAGAAATGCTGACCTGTATAAAAAGGGAAGGGTTCAAATAGCATCGACTAATATAACTAACAATATTGTGAAAATACTTTTACAAGAAGGTTTTATTAAAAGCGTTCGAAAACATCAAGAAAGTCAAAAAAATTTCTTGGTTTCAACCTTAAAGACTAGGAAAGGGAATAAACTAATTTTAAAACGTATAAGCCGACCCGGTTTACGAATCTATTCTAGCTATCAACGAATTCCTAAGATTTTAGGTGGAATGGGGATTGTAATTCTTTCTACTTCTCGAGGTATAATGACAGATCGAGAAGCTCGACTAGAAAAAATTGGAGGAGAAATTTTGTGTTATATATGGTAAGGTACCCTAATTTTTTCTCCAACTGACTATTTTGAAAATCGAGAGGATAAATGAATTATGGAACTCTTCCCCTATTAGTTGAAAGGGAGTCACTTGTAATGAAAGAACAAAAATTGATTCATGAGGGTTTAATTACTGAATCACTTCCCAACGGTATGTTCCGAGTTAAGTTGGATAATGAAGATCTAATTCTAGGTTATATTTCAGGGAAAATCCGTCGCAGTTTTATACGTATACTACCTGGAGATCGGGTCCAAATCGAAATGAGTCGTTATGATTCAACCAGAGGACGTATAATTTATAGACTTCGCAAAAAAGATTCGAACGATTAAATTATTATTTTCAACATCCCATTCGTAGGGATACAATTAGAAATGCAAATGAAAAAAGAAAATCAACTGATTTTTTGATTTTTGTTTCCAAAAAATAGATTCAGAATCAAGGTAAGGAATGATAAATATGAAAATCAGGGCTTCTGTTCGTAAAATTTGTGAAAAATGTCGCTTGATCCGTAGGCGCGGTCGAATTATAGTAATTTGTTCCAATCCGAGACATAAACAGAGACAGGGGTAATCCTTCTCAAGTTTTTTATTTAGAACTTGAGAAGAATAAAAGAAAAACCCATATAAAAAAGAAAGGATCCTTTTTCATATTAAATGGATATCCCCGTATTATTATGTAGATTAACGATTCTTTTTTATTTTTCTTCTTATGAATATGAGATAATAAAATATGCCAAAAACTATCGCAAAACTGAATTTACGTAAGACTTCACGCATTGGTTCACATAAAAATGAACGTAGAATACCAAAAGGAATTATTCATGTTCAAGCAAGTTTCAACAATACTATTGTAACTGTTACAGACGTACGAGGTCGGGTGGTTTCTTGGGCTTCTGCGGGTACTTCTGGATTTCGAGGCACAAGAAAAGGAACCCCCTATGCTGCTCAAGCCACAGCGTTAAACGCTATTCGCACAGCAATTGCTCGGGGTATACAACGAGCAGAAGTTATGATAAAGGGTCCAGGTCTCGGAAGAGATGCGGCATTACGATCCATCCGTAGAAGTGGGATACTATTAAGTTTCGTGCGTGATGTAACACCCATGCCACATAATGGATGCCGACCCCCTAAAAAAAGACGTGTGTAAAATTCAAGAGATTCCAAGAGAAATAAGTGATTAAATGATCTTATTCAATAATCAGAAATTCAATAACAATAGAGAATACAAATACAAAATCATAGTATGGTTCGAGAAGAAGTAGCAGGATCCACTCGAACACTACAGTGGAAATGTGTTGAATCAAGAATAGACAGCAAGCGTCTTTATTATGGTCGTTTCATTCTGTCCCCGCTTAGGAAAGGTCAAGCCGATACCATAGGTATTGCCATGCGAAGGACTTTAATTGGAGAACTAGAAGGAACATGTATCACACGTGCAAAATCTGATAATGTGCTGCATGAATATTCTACGATAATAGGTATTGAAGAATCAGTCCATGAGATTTTAATAAATTTGAAAGCAATTGTATTGAAAAGTAATCTCAATGGAGTTAGGAGCGCATCCATTTCTGTCAGGGGTCCAAAATACATAACCGCTAAAGATATCATCTCACCACCTTCTGTAGAAATAGTTGACATGACACAGCCTATAGCTACCCTGACAGAACCCATTGATTTGTGTATTGAATTACAAATCAAGAGAGATCGCGGATATTGTATGAAATCCACAAACGACTCTAACCATGGAAGTTATCCTATAGAGGCTATATTCATGCCTGTTCGAAATGCGAATCATAGTATTCATTCTTATGGGAATGGGAATGAAAAACAAGAGATACTCTTTCTAGAAATATGGACAAATGGTAGTTTAACTCCGAAAGAAGCACTTTATGAAGCTTCTCGTAATTTGATTGATTTATTGATTCCTTTTCTACATGCAGAGGAAGAGGACATCAATTGTGAAGAAAATGAAAACCAATTGAATCTCCTACCTGTTTCCTTTCAAGACAGATTCACTAATATAAATCAAAACAAACAAGGAATTTCATTGACATGTATTTTTATTGACCAATTAGAATTGTCTTCTAGGATCTATAATTCTCTTAAAAGGTCCAATATACATACATTATTGGACCTTTTGAGCCACAGTCAAGAAGATCTTATGAAAATGGAAGATTTTTGCATAGAGGATATAAAACAGATATTGGTCACTCTACACAAGCATTTTTCAAAAAATTTACCTAAAAAAAAGTTTTCATTTTAAAGACATTGGAATTTTTCCATTGTTTAGTTTTTAGAAAGAAAATAAAAAAGAAAAAAAAATAGTAAAATAGTATAATGAGTTTGGAATCTTCGGTATGATAAATAGATTTGCAGAAGAGATCCTAATAAGATTGTTTGATGGATCTAGGGAAGATCCAGAAAAGGATCTTCCTTAGATACCTATGTAGTGGTATTTCACGGTTCAATCAATTTGAAAAAGACCTAAAGTTAGGGATTTATCAATAGGTAATGTTGCTCCAATACCTAACCAAAGAGCTACTGCGGTACCGATCAAAAATACTGTTGTAGCTACCGGACGACGAAATGGATTTTGGAATTTATTGACATTTTCCAAAAAAGGTACTGTCAATAATCCTATTGGTACTGAAACCATTAAAAGAACACCCAATAACTTATTGGGTACTGTGCGAAGTATTTGAAATACGGGAAAGAAGTACCATTCGGGTAATATTTCCAACGGAGTTGCAAATGGATCCGCAGGTTCACCAATCATTGATGGCTCTAGAACGGCTAAGCCCACATTACATGCAATAGTGCCTAGAATTACGACTGGAAAAATATATAAGAGATCATTGGGCCATGCGGGTTCTCCATAATAATTATGCCCCATCCCTTTAGCCAATTTAGCTCTTAATACAGGATCATTCAAATCAGGTTTCTTTGTTATTTGGATAGGTGAATTCTTATGGATCCATCCCCCAAAAGAACCGGACATGAGAGTTTCTTCTCATCCAGCTCGAGCAAGAATGAAAAAAAATCACAGAAAGAGATTCAGAGAAAATATATATTTCACTTTCATACGTATCTACATCTATCTAATGTAGAATGACTCTATGTAATAAAATAGTTATACAATTGAATTTACCCGATGATTCATTGCAAAGAATTGAGTTCTGGCAAGGGAATGCTCAATATCCAAGTCGGCCGAGTATGAGTAAGCGCTTTTTGGATTGTCTCATATTTATGTATTTTTGTTGCTATTTATTCCCGTACGTAATTACGTAATATACAACATTAAATATATAAAATATATAAGTCTAAGAGAATCTTTTTCTATTGATTCTCTTTCGATTTTCTTATCTTATATATAATTTTTTCTTTTTTTTTTTTTTTATCTTTCTCTCTTTCTCTTATATCTTATATATATTAATATTAATATATAAAAATATAAAAATATAAAAAGTATAAAAAGATTCTATACAAAAATACAAAGTTTTTACTTGTTCCTAATAAAGTATAGCTTATGTTCTTCTTTAGATCCCTTAATTTCACTCCGATAGTATCATATATCAGGTTCGATGCAGAGGAAATGAATGCATCTCCATACTATAATTAGTAATTAGAAATTCGAAAAAAAAAAGAAAAATAGAATAGATAGAACATTGGACATTGGATCATGGATGATGCCACATCACTTATTATAAGGATCTTACGGAGCCTGTTCATGCATAACACGATTCGGGCTGATCATAGAAAAGATTCTCCTAAAGCGAACCGGCCTATTATATGTTACATAATCCTCCATAAGAGGATTGACGTGATGGTTGGATGCGGAGACACATTGGGCTGTGAATTCCAACGTGGCGGATCAAATAATATATCCGCATGGCTCAATCAATAGTTCAAGTCACACACTGCCATAATCCATCCTCTTTTAGAAAAATAGACTTCAACTATTCGTATAAAATAAACAATCCAATACTTCATAGTTAAAGAAAAGTATCCAAAAAACATGCCTTATTTTTGAAATAATCCATATTTCTAGCAATGAAATATTCTTTCTTGTTCCTATTCAATATCCAATATAAATATAATAAATGAAAAACTATAATAAATTAAAAAGAAAAATCTATATGATCTGTCTTCTCTCTTCTCTATAACGGACCCGAAATACCTTGCTTACGTATCATTGGGAAGTGCATTAACATAAATACGGAAGTAAGAAGAGGCAATACAAAAGTATGTAAACTATAAAAACGCGTCAAGGTGGATTGGCCCACACTAACACTTCCACGTAATAATTCTACCAAAGGCAATCCTATTATAGGAATAGCTTCCGGTACGCCTGTTACGATTTTTACTGCCCAATAACCAATTTGGTCCCGAGGTAAGGAATAACCAGTTACGCCAAAAGATGCGGTCAATACAGCCAGAACCACCCCAGTAACCCAAGTTAATTCGCGGGGTTTTTTAAAACCACCTGTCAGATACACACGAAAGACATGCAATATCATCATTAGAACCATCATACTTGCAGACCATCGATGAACTGATCGGATTAACCAACCAAAGTTGACCTCAGTCATTATGTATTGAACAGAAGAAAAAGCCTCTGTAACGGTTGGACGATAGTAAAAAGTCATAGCAAAACCCGTAGCTACTTGTACTAAAAAACAAGTAAGCGTAATTCCCCCTAGACAATAAAATATATTGACATGAGGAGGAACATATTTACTAGTTATATCATCAGCAATCGCTTGAATCTCAAGACGTTCCTCGAACCAATCATATACTTTATTGAGATAGGTAACCCAAGAGGGACTCCCCCTCTTAGAGTCGTATATGAGAATTTCATCTCGTACGGCTCAAGCCAAAATACACAAATACTAGCTTCAACGGATATGGAATGTAGAGTTCAAAGTTTCTTTCTTTGGGCTTAGCCGCTTGACTCGATTTTACCCAAAGATACAAAATAAGAACAATCCGGAATCTCTTCTTTGTAAAGATCATGCCAAGAAATAGAATCTCAAGTTGGCTCATTCATCTTTCTTTATGTTCATCGTGACAGGCCTATTGAATCTTCTCTTTCCTATTTTTTTTTTTTTTTTATTGAAATGAATTTATTGTTTTTTTTTTTGATGTGATGTGAATTTACTTTTTTGATAGGAATTTTCTTGTTGAGACCCTATGAATCAATTGAAACCTCAGATTCATACGAGAACCACGATGATTTAATAAAGCCAAAGCTAAACTCAAAGGTTTTCTGAGTAAAAACCATTTGATCATCATTTCTTCAATGAATGCCATTACTCAAAAAAATCTAGAGAAAGATTTTTCTTTCGCTAAAAATAAGTCTGATCTTTAGTCCGGTTGCGAGGTCTGAATAATAGGTATGAATCATAGTTCAAATATTTCTTTTCTTGATCTATTCTTATTCTATATAGTCCGTGCTCCAGAGACTAGAATAAGCATCTGACGAGGTAGAATCATCTTGATAGGGATGACAGGCTCATTCTCTGTATTATCAATAGGATCAATTCTAACAAGTCACACGCTCATATTTCGGAAATGAGATATAGAAACAAATAAATCTCACGATCGAACTACCAAAATCGTTTCTAAATCCAAGTCTGAAGTCATTATGAAGTAAGCTTCAATAAGCTAATCTGTTTGGATTGAAAAACTAATTTATTTGAATTCCATCCAGTAAAACAGAAGAATTATAAATTTCCAAAAGAATCGATAGAAATATTGCAAATAGAGCCATTGCGATTCCCATAAGTGGTGTAGTACCCCATCCTGGGGCTACTTTTCCATATTCCGAATTCAATGGTTTCAATAAATTCCCTACGTCAGTTCGTCTTGGCCCAGATCTAGAACTACTCTCAACAGTTTTTGTAGCCATAAATTCTCTTTCATCGTGGGTTAAAATCTGTTGACTTTATATACCATTCCGTTGTAGTTGTAAATAAACGACATTATCGTGATCCATTGTGATCTTTCAATTATCGAAAAAAAAAAAATGGAAACAGCAACGCTAGTCGCCATATTCATATCTGGTTTACTTGTAAGCTTTACTGGGTACGCCTTATATACCGCTTTTGGGCAACCCTCTAAACAATTAAGAGATCCTTTCGAAGAACATGGGGACTAGTTGAAGTAATGAGCCCCAATATTCAAATGGGGGGCTCATTACTCTCATTACTCCGATGGAGCGAATCAAAAATCATTTGATTTTTTTAGTTGGAACTTTAGGTGGCTCTCGAAAAAAGATAGCGAAAAAGATGATTCCTAAAGTTGAAACTAAGAGGAATGTATAAACCAATGCTTCCATAGATTCGATCGTGGTTTACAATTATAGCTTCCATACCTATTCATTTTTGATCATTTTCAGACTCATTACTAAGAATTTCCTAATTTCCTATTATTGTTTATTAGTGTTAGTAATATTTTCTATTATTTTCTATTAATAGGATAGAATTTATAGATGAAAATACTATCAAAGAAAAAAGACTAGTAATTTCAAACCAAATTGGAAATTACTACCTATCTACCTATATACTATATTCGAATATGAATAATTGAATAATAAATATGGGATAATATTAAGAATCATAATATTCCTAACAATAATAACATAACTTTATAAGCTTTATAAGTTTCTTATTATTATTCACATTCCCATTAACTATTTTATTCTTTCACTATGAACTAATAACTAATACGAATATTAATATTAATATATTTAGATTCTATTCTAATTCATATTATTATTATTATATATGTACCATATATGTACCTGATTAATATTGATTTGAATTCTTCAATTACTATTTTTTGAATTATTGAATCACTAATCACACTTATTTAAAATACTTATTTAAAATACTTATTTAAAATATAGAATATTAGAATATATATTAGAATATAGAAAAAATAGAAAAATAAAAATATATATAATCGCAATATTAATAATTGAAATTCCAATTATAAAGAAAGAAATAGAGACTAAAGATAGCAATCTTGTATCAGACTACTTGTTTTCTTGTAGTCGGATCTCCAAGTTTTTGGAATGCTCCAAATTCCACTTGAGCATCTAAATCTGGATCAATACCGGCAAAAACATCTCTGAACAAGGTTCTGGCGCCGTGCCAAATGTGTCCGAAAAAGAAGAGCAAAGCAAACGTAGCATGACCAAAAGCGAACCAACCCCTCGGACTGCTACGAAAAACACCATCGGATTTTAAAGTAGCCCGGTCTAATTCAAAAATTTCCCCTAATTGAGCCCGTCTAGCATATTTTTTAACAGTAGCAGGATCATTATAACTGACTCCATTGAGTTCACCGGCATAAAATTCAACAGTTACCCCTACTTGTTCAACACTATACTTTGATTCTGCCCTTCTAAAAGGAACATCGGCTCTCACAATTCCGTCTCCATCTACCAAAACTACTGGAAATGTTTCAAAAAAGGTAGGCATACGACGTACAAAGAGTTCGCGCCCTTCTTTATCTCGAAATACGGGGTGTCCTAACCACCCAACGGCTATTCCATCGCCGTTGTCCATTGAACCTGCTCTGAATAATCCACCTTTTGCCGGATTATTACCAATGTAATCGTAAAAAGCTAATTTTTCGGGAATTTTAGACCAAGCTTCCGATAAGCTCAGATTTTCAGCTAGTGCGACTCCAACTCTTCGATATATTTCTTGCTGGAAGTACCCCTGGTCCCATTGATAACGAGTGGGACCAAATAATTCGATGGGGGTAGTTGCTGAACCATACCACATGGTTCCAGCAACAACGAAAGCGGCAAAAAAAACAGCAGCAATACTACTAGAAAGCACAGTTTCAATATTACCCATACGTAATCCTTTGTATAGGCGTTGAGGCGGACGGACACTAAGATGGAATAGACCCGCCAATATGCCCAATGTACCCGCTGCAATATGATGAGAAGCTATTCCTCCCGGAATAAAAGGATCAAAACCTTCTGCACCCCACGCTGGATTTACAGATTGTACTTTTCCAGTTAATCCATAAGGATCTGACACCCATATTCCAGGACCATATAAACCTGTGACATGAAATGCACCAAAGCCAAAGCAAGTCACTCCTGAAAGAAATAAATGAATTCCAAAGATCTTGGGCAAATCCAACGAAGGTTTTCCCGTACGTTCATCACAGAATATTTCTAGGTCCCAATACACCCAATGCCAGATAGCTGCCAAGAAGCACAAGCCAGAAAACACAATATGTGCCCCTGCTACGCCTTCATAACTCCAAATGCCTGGATTCGTTATAGTTCCTCCTGAGATATTCCAACCCCCCCATGAATTGGTTATTCCTAAACGAGTCATGAAGGGTATGACAAACATACCTTGTCTCCACATTGGATCAAGAACAGGGTCAGAGGGATCAAAAACCGCTAATTCGTATAGAGCCATCGAGCCGGCCCAACCAGAAACGAGAGCTGTATGCATTATATGTACAGAAAGCAATCGACCGGGATCATTCAATACGACAGTATGAACACGATACCAAGGCAAACCCATGTAAATACCCCTTGAGGAAATAGACATTATGTAACTTTATGGCATTGGAAAAGACTAAACCGTATGCTTCCCCTGTTCGATCAATTTGTTATTTTCTAGGAAGGGCCTAAAATTTCTTTGTATTACCCTCGTTTATTTGAAGAATAGACAGAATTGGAAATAGAAAGAGAAGGGAACAATTCTGTTTCTATTTATAAGACTATAAAAACAAAGAGAAACAGATCTTATTCTATACCCGATAAATATCAATACGCAATGGGAGGATTTTGGGGCGAAGAAGGCATAGATACTTTTTTTTTCTCATTCGAAATCATTTGAACAATCGGCCAATCCGATCGATACGTTCGTTTCCATTTTTCTTTCTTCATTCTGTATTTCTACAAGCTATACCTATATACTCGATTTTCTTGTATGTACTATATACTAGATTAGATTTAGATTCGATTTTATCTATTTACATCTATTTATATAGATATAGACTTGTTTGTTCTATTTTTTTATTTTGTTATATATTTCTATTTCGATTTCTATAATAGTTTATATAATAGATCTATAATTATCTATATTATCAATTATCAATAAAATTAGATATTCGAAATAAATAAAGAAAAAAATATGTAATCGAAAACAAAATATATCAATATAAAAATATATCAATATAAAATAAAGAGAATAAAGAGAAAAAATGATAAAGACAAGAAAAAGGAAGCTATTGTTACGTTTCCATATTAAAGTATAGGACTTCATTTTTTCTTTAGTGTAATGCCAGTTGGTGTTCCAAAAGTACCTTTTCGGATTCCTGGGGAAGAAGATGCAACTTGGGTTGACGTATAGTGCGACTTGTCAGACATATTGGGCATATGGGATTTCCCCGTTATCTCCTCCGATCGAGTATTCTTTGTTTCGCCCAATTCAATGTTCAATAAATCGATATTGATGTATTGATTGAACCATCAATAATTCGGAGCGTGAAGCACAATTAGATCAATATTATCAATTAAAAGAATTGATGGTTTACTTGTACTGAGGTATCAATAAAGTATCCAGGCTCCGTTCAGAGAACCCCAAAATAGGAATGGTAAGAGTAAAATAATCGAATGGGAGTGTAAATGTCGATCTTCTATTATAATTAGAGTGAAATTATATATCAATCTTATAATTCTATTAATCTGAAAGATAAAAATTGAAAAATTCATTATTTAATAGAAATATTTTCTGAATCTCTTTTTAGTTCTGAATATTCTATTTATGAATGGATTTCTATTTCGAAGAAAATACTAATTCAGAAAAAAATAAAAAGAAATAAGAAATCGAAAATAGATTCTATTCTAAGTACAAGTTTTTTATATTATATACTGTATCATCTAATATTTTTGGGAAAGACATGAAAATTGAAAAAAAAAAAGAAGTGGTACTGAAATTCTTTGCCGTCTATGCACAAATAGAATTCGGACAAATTTTCCCACGGAGTAGAACAAGAACCTAAAAGAATTGATAGGGCCCATTCAGGAACAAGAAAATGACATCGTGATTTTCATTTCGATGAAACAATACATCAATGAAAAGTTAGTTCAATAAGTTCAGAAAATTCTTTTTTATTTTATGCTTTATACATTATAGGGAAGGGAAAAGAGGACAAAACTCATGTGAAAAAAAGAAAAAAAAAATAGAATAAAAAGCAAAATGCTTCATTATTCATTATCATTAGAAATGAGAAGAACAAAAACCTGTAAAAAAAAAAAAAGAAATAGAACTAGAATCGACACATTGATTTTTTTTAGCAATTTTTTACTCTTTCGAACCGTATGCATCCAAAGGTGCACGTACGGTTCCTCAGGGATACAATTTTGCCCTAATCAACCGACTTCATCGAGAAAGATTACTTTTTTTAGGCCAAGAGGTTGAGATCGAAGTAGGAAATCAACTTGTTGGTCTCATGGTATATCTCAGCATAGAAGATGATACTCGAGATCTTTATTTATTTATAAACTCTCCGGGTGGATGGATAGTACCAGGAATAGCTGTTTATGATACTATGCAAGTGGTGTCACCCGATGTACATACAATATGCATGGGATTAGCTGCTTCAATGGGATCTTTCATTCTGGTTGGAGGAGAAATTACCAAACGCATAGCACTCCCTCACGCTTGGCGCCAATGAGTTTTTATTTGAGACTGAGAAAAAAAAACGACTACTATGCCTTCGCTGTATCAAATTATGAATAAAATAAAAAAAGAACGAATAAGTAATAATAGCATGGCACTTCGAGTTCCATATGAACAAACCATTATTGTTTTTTCCTAATAGGATATTTTGTATCGGGATAGTAGTATGAAAGAAGGGTTATTCCCAATTTGATCTGATGTGTCAAAAGTGAATTTCAGCGTCACAAACCATTTTTCTTCCATACCAGAAGTCTCTTTCTTATCTTTATGTTATGAAAGAAAGAGTCAAAAAAATGGACAAAATCATTTTCTCTTTCTTGAGTCGTATCAAAAAAAACTTTGGGATTGCTAAACCATAGACGAGATAAATATATAAAGCAACAGAACCATCATAGTATTTTTTTTACAAAGGAAGGGTGGTAAATGGATTATTTACCAATTTTGATTGGATGGGTTATATTTCTTCTTTTTGATAGAAGAAATTCTATCGAAAAAAGGGAAGAAACACTAAATTCCATTGCAGAGCCGTATGCAATGTACAAAAGATGCCCGTACGGTTAGTTAAGTCTATTTTTGTTCTTATTGTTTCCCCTTACTTAACCCAATAATGGAATCGTGTGCGATAGATATAGAAGAACCGTTCATGATGTTATATCATCAGGGTTATGATTCACCAACCTGCTAGCTCTTTTTTTGAGGCACAAGCAGGGGAATGTATCCTGGAAGCAGAAGAACTATTGAAGCTTCGCGAAATACTCACAAAAGTTTATGTACAAAGAACGCATAAGCCTTTATGGGTTATATCCGAAGACATGGAAAGGGATGTTTTTATGTCAGCAACAGAAGCCCAAGCTTATGGCATTGTTGATCTTGTAGGTATCTAAAATTAGAATACTGGGGATTTCAAAATATACAATTTCATTTCCAAATTCGAATTTTCCGTGATTTTATTTTTGATTGAATAGAAATAATTCATAATCATCAAACATCAGGTTAAGATCGATCTAAGCCAACCCACTCTATTCTATCTAGAATGAGATTTTATAAACACGCCATGCCAACCATTAAACAACTTATTAGAAATGCAAGACAGCCAATAAGAAATGTCACGAAATCTCCTGCTCTTCGAGGATGCCCTCAGCGTCGAGGAACATGTACTAGGGTGTATGTGCGACTCGTTTAGTTCAGATCATGAGTTTGAATAAATACAAAAATTTCTTATAGTATCAATGATTACTAACAATGAATAGTATAAATAGAGTGAGCTATTTTATTGACTCTCTAAAACTAAAGATCTATCATCGAGCTATTATGTTTTGGAATTTATGGTTTCTATTGGTGAAAATCCAATCACTCCGTTTGAGATGATAAGCAATTCTCCATTGGTAACAAATAGTTATCCATTAAGCGGAGGAAATAATCTTCGCAAAAAGGTTATGCTACTATATCTTGAAAAAACGGACTAAAAGGGTCAGCTATCTAGCCAACTTTCAGAATGAAATGCCGTTACTGTATGGATAGCTTTTTTGTGATTTACTGTATCTTACTACTGTAGAATTGGATAATTTTATGTATGATTAGATGATTCGAATTAAAAAAAAGAATTTTCCTTTTCAAATGGATGGGTAGAGCCAAAGAGTGTAAACTATACAAGTTCACAATCAAATTATATGAAATGAACGAAGAGGCTCCGGTGTATAGAGAGGACCTCACCGTTTCAGAAGTTGCCATAAAAACGAGGTAACCCACTATTTTCTGTTATTTAGAATTTAGTAATTAGTAGAAGCCAAATTTATTATTTCCAGGCGAGATACCTGGAAGGAATAAAAAATCGTGGTCGGGAAGGTCATAGTAGCAAAAGCCATTGGAATTTATATTTTATATATCGGAAGAATCCGTTTTGTTATGAATTCAATGCAGGAAAAGGATAACTGAAAGAATAGAAATCAATTAGTTATTAAAGAAAGTTTGATTTGATTCAATGACCAGAGTTAAACGAGGATACATAGCTCGGAAACGTAGAAAAAAAATTCGTTTATTTGCATCAACCTTTATAGGAACTCAGTCAAGACTGACTCGAACAACTACTCAACAAAGAATAAGAGCTTTGGTTTCTTCTCATCGAGATAGGAACAGGAAAAAGAGAGATTTTCGTTGTTTGTGGATCACTCGGATAAATGCAGTAACTCGTGAGGATAGGATATCCTATAGCTATAATCGATTCATACACAATCTCTACAAAAGAAAATTGCTTTTGAATCGTAAAATACTTTCGCAAATAGCCCTATCCAATAACAATTGTTTTGATGTGATTTTCAATAGAATTATCAATCAAAAATCAAATTAAAATACAAATAAGGGAATAAAAGAATATTACTAGAATATACTCTAAAGGAAACAAGAATGATTCAAAGAAAATTTCCCGGAGAATGTACTCCGGGAAGATAGAAGAAACAGAACTAAATTCAGAAAAAAATTCTATGTCTTTCCTTTTTTAGAACGCAAAAATAAAATCTGGGTTATATTCGAGCAAACCATTAATCTGAGCTTGAGTTCCGATTGGAATTTTGAATGAATTGAAATTGAGGAGTATGCCTATTTCTTTTTGGTTCTAGGACCAGTAGTTCTAGAGATCGACTCCGCTCTCTCGAATGGTTTCTCATTATTACGAAAGGGTAACAAAGATAAAATACGAGCTTGTTTTATAGCAGTAGTAATGAATCGTTGTTGTTTCAAGGTCAACCTATTCACCCGTCTAGATAATATTTTTCCTTGCTCACTAATAAATCGACTAATTAAACTCATGTTTCTATAATCTATTCGATCCCCCGATACAATTGGGGGTAAACGCCTACGAAAATATTGCTTGGATTTACGAAAACGAAAAGTTTGTTTGGATTTATCCATGGTTTGCTTATTCCTTGTTTGTTTATTTTTCTTTATTAGTATTTAAAAGAATATAGAAAATAAAATTCTATAATTCATTTAAGATCCGACTGAAATAGAATTGAGTTTTTATTGTATTATATACGTTAAGATGTAAAGTTCTTACTCTTCCTCCTCCTTGGAAAACTAACACACACATCCTGTTCCATCTATTTATTTATTTCCCCATGAATCGTATACTTTTTGCAATAGCGACAAAATTTTCTCAATTCTAATCGATTGGGCGTATTGTGGCGATTCTTTTGAGTAATATATCTCGAAATTCCCAGCGATTCTTTATTCAAACTCTTTCGAACACAACTGGTACATTCCAAAATTACTATAATTCTTATATTTTTACCCTTGGCCATGAACCTCCTTTGAATCTTGGATGGGCTTCACTTTAGAACTCTCCTCATTTTATTTTTGATCCGAAACAAATATAAAAAATAAATACTAATAAAATCAAAAAAATCTATATCACTAAAAGTTACTAACTAGAAATCTACAAATGGCATTTCGAAATATTGTGTTTGAATTATTCGAAGTCAAACGACTTCAAAGTACTATATTACTATAATTTGAATTTGAAAATTCGAAAATGATAAAGAACTCTAAAGAAAGAGAGACATAGTGATTAATAGAAGACTATGAAGAATATAGTAATATAGTAAGAATGAAGTAATACAATTTTTTCTAACTAGTAATTCTTCCTATCCTAATCTCAGTATTTCATTATTTCTCTGTATTTTCTGCCAAATTCTATCGTATATTCACTATATTTTTACTGAAGTTCAATACACTTCTTATACTTTTTCTTTCTCTTTCTTTTTCCTTTCCTTCTATATCCTCAAAAATAAAAAGGGAGCGAAATTGGAGCCATGTTACGTATAAATTGATATCAAATATTCTTCATTTCATTACATATCAACACAAGAATTGAATCAGAATGAAAAAAAAGGGAATGACAAGGCATCGGGAAATAAACGATTAATTTCTATCAATAGACCTGCTAAAGATCCAAACCATAGAGTGGTTAGCACAGGTGCCGTGGAGAGATATGTTTTTATATCTCGCATTGAATATCCTCCTTATTCTTTTTTTTTTTATTTTTATTAATTCTTTCTTTCTATTGTAATACATATATAGTTATAGTTCGATATTCTAATACATAACCCGATTTTGTAGCATTTGTTTTTGCGCGAAATGAAATTCAAATTAGGAATTACTAACTAAAATTAGCATGTACAATGGAACGCCCCTTAAAAAAAATGGATGACTCCCTTGTACCAGCCATTACCAATAAATATTCATTCTTCTTTTCTTTTTTTTTTTTTTTTTTTCTACCTTAGATTTCATTTTATCTATATGCATATAATTATGGTATAGTTATATTCCACTTTTTATATGAAAATAAAAATAACAAAAAAATGACAAAAACATCCTATATCTATATCTAGATAGGTAGAAAAAAAAGAAGGATGTGGAAAACACGACATAGATTTTGTACAATGAAACTGTACAACAATTCGTAAAAGGGATGTAGCGCAGCTTGGTAGCGCGTTTGTTTTGGGTACAAAATGTCACAGGTTCAAATCCTGTCATCCCTAGCTATTTGTTTGCCTATGCATAGTTACGAGGGATTCATTGAGTAAGATCGGTGAAAATTGGACATAACAGAATCCTTTGAATTTTTGAATGCATTGCGTACAGCAAGATCCCTTGGGGCTATAAGAAAACGCTCTTAGTTCAGTTCGGTAGAACGCGGGTCTCCAAAACCCGATGTCGTAGGTTCAAATCCTACAGGGCGTGACTTCATTTATGTTATGTTGAATTACAATGAAATAATTTCACAAAACATTTCAACTTTCATTTGATCTACTACCTGTAGTAGGTCAATAAGAAAAATGGTACTTAATCAAAATCAAAGGTCCAACTGATCACCGCGCCTGTATTGTAAATATGCAGTTACAAATAATCCTGCTAAAGTAATAGGAATTAGACCTAAGACGATTCCAAATAAAAAAACTTCAATCATTTCAATTTGTTTTAGGTAAGAAAAAGATAGGTCAGATCTAGTCCTAAATATTAATCTGAATTATGCGTAAATCTCAATGTGGCAATTGGAAGGAACCATAGAATCTGCGAAATGAAATAGAATATTAGAATATAAATAGAATTTTTAATAAATTTCATTCATTTCAAATAAGTCGTATCTTATTCAACCCAATAAATAGAGATGGGGTTATAGTTGAAGTAGCCAGTAGAAAGCCAAAATAACTAGTTAGAATAGGCATGAAAGAGCTAAATTAGATATATTCTTTTACTTTTTACTATTCCTATATACTATAGATATATACTATAGATGTATAATATGTATAGTATATGTATAAAACATTTACCTAAAAATATGAAAATATGACAGTAAGAAAAACAAATTGC